TCTTCTTGTACCCTTGAATCCACAAGTACCGGCCGAGGACCAAGAAACAACCCGACCCCGTACATCTGTAACAGTCACAATGGTATTGTTGAAACTTGCTTGAACATGAATAACTCCCTTTGGTAGTCTACGTGTACTTTTACGTGAACCAATACGTCCATTCCTACGTGAACCAATTCTTGGTATAGGTTTTGCCATATTTTAGCATCTCATAAATATGAGTCAGAGATATATGGATATATCCATTTCATGTTAAAACAGATCTTTTATTTTTATTTGTACATTTGGGGTCCTTTAGAGAGTTCCTTTTAGAAAAATTATCCTTGTCTTTGTTTATGTCTTGGGTTGGAACAGATTACGATAATTCGTCCCCGCCTACGGATCAGTCGACATTTTTCACAAATTTTACGAACAGAGGCCCTGATTTTCATATTTTGCATTCCTTAACTTAAACTGAATTCCTAATCTACTTCGTGGAAGAAAATAAGTTTCTTGAAATTTCATTTAAAATCTCGACTTGTATCTCCCCAAAAGTAATCTTAAATCACCTAATCGTTCGAGTTCGAATCTTTGTTGCGGAGTCTAAAAATTATACGCCCTCGAGTTGAATCATAACGACTTACCTCAATTTTGACTCTATCTCCTGGTAGTATCCGTATAAAACTACGTCGGATCCTTCCTGAAACATAACCTAGAATCAGATCTTCATTATCTAAACGAACCCGGAACATACCGTTGGGAAGTGATTCAGTAATTAAACCTTCATGAACCCATTTTTGTTCCTTCATTCCAGGTACAACCCCCTTGAAATATCAACTAATGGAGGAGGAGTGATATTAGATAACTCTTTATCTTTTTTTTTTTCACAAATAATCAATTTCATATCTAATTTTGATAGTCGAAGGATTACCATATATAACACAAGATTTCTCCCCCGATTCCTTCTAATCGAGCTTCTCGGTCTGTCATTATACCTCGAGAAGTAGAAATAATTACAATCCCTATACCACCTAAAATTCTAGGAATTCTTTGATAGTTAGAATAGATTCGTAGACCAGGTCGACTTATCCGTTTTAAATTTAAAATAGTTTGAGATGGCCCCTTCCTATTTCTTCTATGTTGTAGGGTTAAAACCAAAAAATCTTTGTTGTTTTCCCGATGTTTTCTCACGTTTTCTATAAAACCTTCTCTTAAAAGTATTTTTACAATGCTTTCAGTGATGCTAGTAGATGATATTCGAACCGTTACTTTTCTATGCATGTCAGCATTTCGTATAGAGGTTATTATGTCAGCAATAGTGTCCCTACCCATAATGAACTAAAATTTGTGGTTCCTCAAAATTTTGATATAATAAACATGATATTTTTTGTTATGAAGTAACATTATTAAAGGTATATACGTGAGACACAATCTATTAATCATTCAAAATACTCTACTATACCTTATAACTCTATATGATGATGATGTTCTTATCTTATAATACTTCAGGGGCTAATGACACTATTTTAGTAAAATTTAACTTTCTTAATTCTCGGGCGATCGCACCAAAAACTCGAGTTCCTTTTGGATTTCCTTCTTCATCAATGACAACTGCAGCATTGTCATCATATCGTATTATCATACCATTATCGCGTTTGAGTTCTTTACAAGTACGTACAATTACAGCTCTGATCACTTCCGATCTTTTTAGGGGCATATTTGGTACTGCTTCTTTGATCACAGCAACAATAACATCACCAATATGAGCATATCGGCGATTACTAGCTCCTAGTATTCGAATACACATCAATTCTCGGGCCCCGCTGTTATCTGCTACATTCAAATAGGTCTGGGGTTGAATCATATCATTTTTTTTATCTGTTCTTTCAATGCAAAACAAAAGGGGCAAAAAAAAAAAAAGAAACCTGCAATTGCTTTTTTATTCCAAGAACTCTTTCTTTTGGTTATACGTTTCTATCACGAAATAATGAATTGAGTTCGTATAGGCATTTTGGATGCCGCTATTGAAATAGCCTTTCGAGCTATATTTTCTGCTACTCCACCCATTTCATAAAGTATTCTACCTGGTTTAACAACAGCTACCCAATATTCGGGAGATCCTTTACCCGACCCCATACGTGTTTCCGCAGGTCTTACTGTAACGGGTTTGTCTGGAAATATACGTACCCATATTTTTCCACCACGGCGGGCATTTCGTGTCATTGCTCGTCGCCCTGCTTCTATTTGTCTAGATGTGATCCAAGCGGGTTCAAGTGCCTGAAGAGCATATCGACCGAAACAAATAGAATTACCTCGATACGATATTCCCCTCATTCTTCCTCTATGTTGTTTACGGAATCTGGTTCTTTTGGGGTTATAGTTGATGGTTGTTTCGCAATGCCATCTCTACTACAGAACTGGACATGAAAGTTTCTTCTCATCCAGCTCCTCGCGAATCAAAACAATTGAAAAAAAAAGTCGCGGGCGAATATTTACTCTTTTATCTTTTAATAGCTAGTTC